AAGAATATTTTTTTTATTAGGGCGATAGCTCTGAAAAGACAAATTGCCTATCTTTTCTTTAATCTCGGGAGAAATACGATCGGAAGGAGCTAATTCAAACCCCTCTGGTAAAATAAGAACAGCCCCCACATTCAAACCCCCTCTCTTACCGTTAGCAAGAACTTGTTTCACTTGCTTATCATAAGGAATTCGCACAACTGCTTCAAATACAGTATCAGGAAGTACCGCTTGTGGAACCTCAATATCCACGGGTTTATTAGCTAAATGACAATTAGCACATACAATACGCCCAGTCGCTTCTCGTGGATTTTCATAACTCTGCTGCGCAAAAATGGGATATGCACTTGAAATGGATGTCCGAGTTATGATATATATAATGAGCGATACGGAAATAGATCGAGTAATCTGTTCCTTTATCCAAGAAAAAGTATTTCTAGTTTGCATGGTCTAATCATTGATCCGAAAAATTTATACAATAAATTGGGTAGGTCGCCGGTATAGTTCCCTATCCACGATTCTGCTATTTACTGGAATCATTTTACTGGAATACTATAGGATGAAAATCCCCCGAATCAAAAGTTTTTAATGCTTATGTATAACTACAAAGTAAGAACCATTCTAATTGATTAAATGAATATCTTATCAATCATTCATTGAATGATAAATAACTACAAGTGACGGAGATATACGATTTAAATAACGGAAAATCCAATATTTCAAAATAGTATCGAGAATAACTGGAAAAGTGGAAACAAGACCAGATATAATTTGATCATTATGAACAAATCCAAAATCTTTGTAGACAGAACCAATCATTAGTTCCCAACCGTGGGGTGAATGAAATCCGATACATAAATCGGTTAATAAAAGAATCGAAAAAGCTTTTACTGTATCACTTAAGTTATATAGGAATTCCTGAGCCCACGAGTTAAGAATAGCAAGTTCTTCATTACCTAAAAGAGAATAACCGCTTAGAATAACAAAAGAGATTATATTTGTCGAGAAGTGCAAAATTGTATGGATACGATCCTCATTGTGTATCTTGACTAATTGGATCGTTTCTTTGTGGATTCCTATAGAAAGCTTTTGTGGATGTGTCTCCGAGTATTCCTTGATCATTTCGTCCAAGAAGAGGATTTCCTCTAATTCTATGAACTTTTCTAGAATACTTTTTTCTTGAATATCATTCAAAAAAATTTCGGATTGACCAGTATTTGACCAATTAGTAACCCAAGATTCCATACTTTTCGTAAATGAGAGAGAAATCCACCAGGGCAAAAATACTATAGATGTAAGATAGAAAAGAGGAGTGAATGCTTTCTTTTTTGCCATTTTTCACCTGGGAATTTTTAATTTTTAATTAACACACTTCATTTGTCGACTCTATGTGATCGAAAATTTCTTTCAAATATGAGTTCTAGATAAGGTATCAAACCTATGAATCTATTTTATTTGTGATTTTCTTTGAATCTAGAAAGAATACAGAAATAGACTTCACCTCGAATTCGAATGAAGAAATAATCAAAAATATTGTTTCCAGATATCTCGATTCATCAAATTCCAAACAAGTGTCTCCTTGCGATGAATGACCGAAAGAAGTACTTTAAGGAATGAATATTATTAATATTTTGAGACGAAGGAACTCCTTTTCTATCAAAATATCCAATAATACAAAAATTTCAACGATTCGCCATAGCCAAGAATAGAATAATTGAGAGAAAGATAGTGTGATGATCAAAAAAATGAGCGGCAAAACAAACAAGACAGAAATGGGCCAGTTATCATTACTAAGAAAACCCATTATTGGTTAGTAAAGAACACAAACGAAAGGATAAAAAGGGATCGATTGACAAAAAAGAAAAATTTCTTTCTTTCGAAATCGTTTGATATATGAGATGAATTGAATCTATTAGCTATTAGTTCAATTTCTTACTTGTTTCAATTGAGTTGCATAGATTTGGAATGGATTTGGATACACATAAAAAAAAGAGTTTTGTTTTATGGTTGTTCCATATACGCCGGCTTTGGCTCGACCGAACGTTCTGACGAAACTTCAGTTAAGTTATGTTATAGAAAAAACAGGATTTCCCTCCTGCTGAGAAAACATTCGTTCTTCAGCCCAGTTCCTTTTCTCAAAATCAAAAGACTTCAATAGGTACGCGCAAGAAATAGGCCAATTGCGCGGCTTTTTGTTCAATTTCTCGTGGAGTCAAATTCTCATCAGTACGGGTCAACGGAATAACCCCCCGACCTCTGATGTCCATATAAAGGACACGACGAGCATAAATACCCTCTTTAACTTCTATTCGAACGGATTGAATATCCTTTATAAGGAATCGGAGGAATATGCGACGATTTTTTCCAGGAAATCCCCAACGAAAAATACACACTATTCCCTCCTTTCTATCGAATCGATCATACCCACTACCTACATTCCAAAAAATTGTGCACCACAAATAGGAACTAATAAATAGACCCGCGATTCCGTAGAAAGACATCACAATTCCTTGTGGAAAAAAAATAATTGGCTGAGACGAAACAAAAGATATCAAATTTCTACCAAGATAACTGGAAGTTCCAGCCAATAAGAATCCTAATGAACCTAAAAAAACGATAAGGGCCCAGCAAAAATTACTTAGTTTTCGAGACCCTGTTATAAGTTCTATCCATATATGTTCTGATTGCCAACTCATACTTGATCCGATTGTATTTTATTGGAATTGAGAGAATACCCCATTTTGCCTTTCCTTTTTTGTTTCCGAAGGAACTCTCATCAACTAGCACTAGTTTGATGTGAACTAGCACTAGTTTGATGTGAAGCTTTAGGAGTCATTCATCAAATTGCTTAGATCTAAAATAATAACATACCCTTCATAGGATCCCAATATACATATGGATCCACCAATTTTACATTTTAGGCATCCAGCGATGCTGATCTATTTGAAACTAGCTAGGATTCATTTATCCATAGATCATTTTCTGCGGGCATAAGAGCCTTTTCCTTTCTGTTCGGCGGAAATCACATATTATACTCTATTTTCCGAAATAAACATCCGTGTTATGCTACAGTTTCAAAAAAAAGGCTGAGGTTGCGTCCTCTCCGATCTAAACAATTTTATTTTTTTGAACATGAAGAAATAAAGAAGCCATTGCAATTGCCGGAAATACTAGGCCCACTAAAGGCACAAAAATAGAAGGAAGATTGAAAGTTGTCATAAAATGGTACCTCGATTTACTATATTGTACCTGTTAGTATTTTTTTTGAATATTTTATATTTATACTAATTATAATTCAGAATTGTAATTATTATGAATTCGTAGTTATTAGTAATTAATTCAATTTGAAAATTCTTTTTTTATTAGATTTTTTTATTAGAGATTTTTATTAGAGATATAAGTATCTATATATATAGATATATATCTAAGTGAGTATATAGAAGAAATCCAAGGAATGTAGAACCAAATAAATGGACTTATTCATCTTTCTACATGAAAGATCCGTATGATAATCAACTTGATTCTTTTTCTTTATTTCTTTGTGTTTTGTCTTCGAATTTACTAAAAAAAAAGTTATCCGCAACTTTTGATTCTTTCTACAATTCGATCTTAAGTCACTAAAGAAAACTCCATTCTTATTTACTTTGATTCCGAGAAGTTAACTACTTGTTTACTACAAATAAAATAATTGAACTTAGTGTAATTGAACTTAGTGCGCCCTACTTGATGGAATTGGAATTCAAAGGAAAGAAGGCGTGCAGTTTAAATAACTCACTCAGAACGCTTTTTAAAAGATTACGCGGTACGAGTAGATCGAATAAGCCCTTCTGGAATAAATATTCAGCCACTTGTGAACCCTCGGGTACTGTTTTATTCAATGTTTGTTCAATTACTCTTTTACCCGCAAATGCAATGTAGGAGTTGGGTTCGGCAATAATGATATCTCCCAACATACCAAAACTGGCTGTTACCCCACCAGTAGTAGGAGATGTAAGGATTGAGACATAAAATAACTTTTTATTTGATTGATAATCATATAAGGCAGACGATATTTTAGCCATTTGCATCAAGCTCAAACTTCCTTCTTGCATGCGTGCCCCCCCCGAAGCGCACACTATAATAAGTGGTAGAAATCGATTGGTAGCGTACTCAATCAAACGGGTGATTTTCTCACCGACTACGGATCCCATACTACCCCCCATAAACTGAAAATCCATAACCCCGAGTGCTACGGGAACACCATTTAGTTGACCTATGCCTGTTTGAACAGCCTCAGTTAATCCTGTCTTTCGTTGATAAGAATCAATACGATCTTTATAAGGCTCCTCCTCCGAATGAAATCCAATGGGATCCAGAGAGACCATGTCTTCATCCATAGGATCCCAAGTACCGGGGTCGATCGAAACTTCGATTCTTTCTGAACTACTCATTTTCAAATGATATCCACATTGTTCACAAATATTCATTTTTGATTTCAAAAATCTCTTATAATTTAATCCATAACAATTTTCGCATTGAACCCACAAATGCCTGTAGTTTTGAGTTGCATCAAGATCATTAGCCCTTTCTCCTAGAGTGAAATCATTGCTCTTCTCGTGGGTTTGTCTACTAGATCCCCCGCTTTCACTATTAGTTCTACGTTTATCAAAAACGCGCCTAGAAATGTAACTGTCACTACTATCACTTACAATGGACGTATCAATACAGATTTGAGACTGAAGATAATCGTCAATGCAACTAGTAATGTGATTAGTCCAACTAGATTGAGTATCATACATGTAACGATTGTATAAGGAATCTTCACCCGTAGATCCATTATTCCTATAACTAGAATTGCGATAACTAGAAAAAGAACTTTCTAGTTCACTCAGAAAAGAATGATCGTTGTCAATCTCAAAAATCAGATTTTCTATATCAAAATAGATAGAGTAATTGTCTCCATTACTATCCCTAACTAAAAAAGTATCATCAGAGATGAAATTCCGAATGTCTTTGACCCCAAA